TCGGGAGAATTGATGACTGCATCAAAGATGCACTTCCTATTGCTAATACTAGTACATATGAAAATTTTTAATTGATTCGTTTAAATATCCCCGGACTGTAGAACAAAGGAGTATCCCCAACCTATACCTAGGTATTGACCGCGAGTCTCCAATATTGCAGAACAGAATGGTATACGATGAGATAGAATGTAATAGAAACAATGACAGGGGTAACCCGTTACCTACTCTTCCTTAACATCTTACTTAACAAGCGAACGCTTTGCTTTTACTTCCTAATTATGTAATCCGGAATGAAAAAAATCTCCCCAAGTAGGATTTGAACCTACGACCAATCGGTTAACAGCCGACCGCTCTACCACTGAGCTACTGAGGAACAACGGTAAATTCTATCTCATAGAGTTCCATTCCTTTTCTCAACCCATTACCAATATCAGACCGAAGTTTCCTTTATAACTCGTGGAACTTCTTCATAATGGCTACGTTCCATGCCTCATTTCATAGGTAAATTCAAAGTGGCTCTATTTCATTATATTCCATCCATATTATCATATAATAAGATATTTAATCTAATAATATAATATCTAATATAAATAATAAAAGAATATCATATCACCAACCATTTACTATCTATTAATATCATTTGATATTTACATTAATATCATATCACTAACCATTTACTATCTACTAATATCATATAATATATTATTATATATAAGAACGAAAAAATACGAAAATAGAAATAAAAAATACGAAAATGAATAATTCATATCATATACTAATATCATATAAGAATTACTAATATTATATAACATATAAGAATTACTAATATCATATAAGAATAGTAATGAAATTGCAAGAATAAAAATTGCAATAAATATTAAAATACTAAGAGAGGTTTTTCATGATTTATCAATCGTTTATACTAGATCGTTTAGTAGCTTTATGCCTTAAAATACTAAATTCAGCCATTGTGATGGGACTCTATTATGGATTTCTGACCACATTCTCCATAGGGCCATCTTATCTCTTCCTTATTCGAGCCCGGGTTATGGACGAAGGGACCGAGACGGAAATAGCAGCAACAACCGGGTTTATTACGGGACAGCTTATGATGTTCATATCGATCTATTATGCGCCTTTGCATTTGGCTTTGATTAGACCTCATACAATAACTGTCATAACTTTACCATATCTTTTCTTTAATTTCGTATACAAAAACGACAAACACTATTATTCGGATCCTCGCTATTATTATTTGGATTCTGGATATTCTGGATACAAGAATCCAAATTCAATACGTAAATTTCGTATTTACAAAGTATTCTTTAACAATCTTTTTTTTCAGTTATCAAACCCCTTTCTTTTCCCAAGTTCAATCTTACTAAGATTAATGAACATTTATCTCTTTCGATCCAACAATAAATTGTTATTCTTAACAAGTAGTTTTCTTGGTTGGTTAATTGGTCATATCTTTTTGATGAAATGTATTGGATTGATATTATTAGTTTGGTCAAAGCAAAAAAATTCGATCAAATCTAAGTTAACTATGCGATTTGATAAGTACATTCTATTACAATTGCGAGATTATGTGGGTCAAATATTTGTTGTTTTTTCATTTGTTATCCTTGCCCACTATTTAGGCAGAACACCGCTTCCATATTTTTATACTGATGAAATCTTAGAATTAGAATACGAAGAGAATGAAAAGCCTGAAATCGATGTTGAAATAGATTCGGAAACGGAAGAAACTAAACAAGAACAAAACGGCTCCATTGAAGACGAAGAAGATCTTATTTCTTATCTTTTTCCGAAAAAAGATAATACTTTGGACAACATTGAGCAAGATAATAATCTCTTCGCATTGGAAAAACCTCTTGTAACTACTCTTTTCGATTATCGAAAATGGAATAGGCCATTGCGATATATAAAAAACGATCACTTTGAAAGAGTCGTACGAGATGAAAATTCACAGTTTTTTTTTCATATATGTCAAAGTGATGGAAAAGAACGAATCTCTTTCACGTATCCACCCGATTTATCTAGTTTTCTGAAAATCATGGAAAAAAAAATGGATCTCTTCACAAGAGATAAAATCTCCTATAATGATAATGAATTGTCTAATTATTGGAGCTCCAGTAATAAAGAAAAAAGAAAGAAACTAAGCAATGAATTTTTTAAAAGGGCAAAAGTTCTAGATAAGAAATATAAGAAATTTATTCCTGTGGATGTATTTGAAAACCGAGTTAGATTGTCTAATGATAAGAGGAAAAAAAAATATTTAACTAAAATATATGATCCTTTCTTGAATGGACCTTTTCGTGGACAAAGCTTTTCACCATCAATTCAAAATGAAACTTACACAACAAATTCCATTTTGATAAATAAGATTCATGGTCTCCTTCTTTCTATTGATAGTAATTATCCAGAATTTGAACAGAAAATAGATCAATTTGATAGAAAATTATTATTAACTGAAATTGGTTTTTTTTTTAACTTAATCAGTAAATTTTCGGAAAAATCCGTATCAAGTTTTAATTTTGACGGACTTTATTTATTTCCAGAACATGAACAAGTAAAAATATATTCCGAAGAAAAAAAAAGAAAAAAAAAATTCTTATTCGAGGCAATTAGAACTGATCGGAACAACCAAACCATTTTTAATAGAAAGAAATGTAGTGGAATAAACGAAATCAGTAAACAAGTTCCTCGATGGTCATACAACTTAATCGACGAAGTGGAGCAAGTGACGGAAAGACTAACAAAAGAGGCTCAGATTCGTTCCGCAAGAGCCGAACGTATAGTAATTTTTGATGGGAATACGGATTCACTGGATTTTAATCTTGGTCCTAGAAATGACAATGAGGCTATTCCTAAACTGGACCTAAATCACGAATTTTTTGTAATAAATTTTTCACGCGAACCAGATTATGCCCGAGATATAATTAAGGGATCTATGCGCCCTCTAAGGCGTAAAACAGCGATTACAAAACTTTTTCAAGCAACTGGAAATGTCCATTCCCCCACTTTTTTGGAGATAATAGACCCATTGTTTTTTCTTTTTGGTGATCTTTTCGATGATCTATCCCAATATTGGAAAGAAATGTTCAGGAAACCTGGTACTGACAATTCAGAATTTGTGGAGTTTCAGAAAAGGATCGATCACAAATACGAAGAGGAAGACAAAGACGAGGCTGAAAGAAGACTTAGAAAAATAGAAGAAGACTGGGAAAGTATTCTATATGGTCTAATAATTAGAAGTTTTGTATTACTAATCCAATCTTTTATTAGAAAATATATTATACTATCTTCATTGATAATAACTAAAAATATCATTCGTATCCTATTATTTCAAAATCCCGAATGGTCAGAAGATTTTAGGGATTGGAGCAGGGAAGTTCATATTAAATGCACCTATCAGGGCATTCCAGTATCCCACAACGAATTGCCAAAAAACTGGTTCAACGAGGGTATTCAGATAAGGATCTTACACCCTTTTGTTCTGAAACCTTGGCACAAATCTAAGGTACAATCTACTGAAAAAAAAAAAAAAAAAGATCCACAGAAAAAAAAATATACTGAAAACAAAAACTTTTGGTTTTTAACAGGTTATGGAACACTAGTAGAATCGTACCTTGATGAGGGTTTCCCAAGAGACCCACTTTCATTTTTGGGTCCCGTTTTAAAAAAAATAAGCAAACAATTGAAAAAAGATTTGAAAAAGCGTTTTTTTCTAGTTCTAAAATTTTTAAATGAAAGAAAAAAATGGTTTCGAACTATGTTAAAAAAAATAGAAAACTGGAACATCAAAATCAAAAGGATTCTTAAAAGTATTCTATTTAGGTTCAAAACAATAGATGAAACAATAGATGAAACAATAGATGAAACAATAGATGAAATAATAGATGACCTGAGTGAAAGCAAAAAAACTTCAACAATCAGTAAGAATAATTCAAAGATTGAGGAATCACCCGTTAAAATGGAATCTATTAATTGGACAAATTCTTCATTGACAGAAAAAAGGATAAAAGATCTTAATGTTAAAACAAAGACAATCATAAAACAAATAGAAACAATGACAGAAGAAAAAAAAGAGGGGATTCTAACTTCAGAGATCAATTTGAATTCGAACAAAACTACTTATGATGCTAAAAGATTAAAATTACAAAAAAATATTTTGCAAATCTTACAAAGAAGATTTGTTCGATTAATACGTAAATCCTATTCTTTTTTCAAAATTTTCATAGAAGGGGTATACATAGATATACTTTTATGTATCAGTAGTATTGATAAGATCCATCGACAACGTTTTCTTGATTTTCTTGAATCAACAGACAAAATACTAAATGTAAAAAAATCCATTTACTACAAAAAAAAAAAAATAGAAGAAAGAATTGAAAATCAAAGTATAATTCCATTTATGTCGATTATAGACAAATCGGGGAATATTACGAATATGAATTCACAGAATTCTTGGGATGTATCTTCTTTGTCACAAGCATATGTATTTTATAAATTATCACAAATCCAAGTTAGTAATGGATATAAATTTAAGTTAAGATCTATTTTTGAATCTCATGGAAGATCTTTTTTTCTTAAGAATGAAATAAAGGATTATTTTTTTAGAATACAAGGAACATATAATTCCAAATTAAGACATAAGAAACCTCCCGATTCGTTAATGAATCAATGGACAAATTGGTTAAAGGTTCATTATCAATATGATTTACCTGAGAACAGATGGTCGAGATTAGTATCACAAAACTGGAGGAATAGAGTCAATGAACATCGTGTGGCTCAAAATAAAGATTTAGTTGAATATGATTCATATGAAAAAAATCAATTAATTCTTTCCAAAAAACAAGAACAAGAAGGAGACTTCTTAGAAATTGAAATTAAAAAACAAGAAGCAGAAGAAATTAAAAAAAAAATTAAAAAACAATATAGATATGATCTTTTCTCCTATCAATATATTCATTTTGCGGATAAGAAAAAATCCTATATTTATGGATATAGATCACCGCAAGGAAACAAAAACCAAGCGATTTCTTATAATTACAACCCATGTAGAAAAGAATTTTTGGATATAATAGGCGATATCTCTATCCAAAATTATCTAGAAGAATATGATATTCTAGATATGGAAAAAAATCTGGATAGAAAGTATTTCAATTGGATGGGAATGAATGTAAAAAGGAAAAATACTTCTATACCGAATAAGAAATTCCTTATTCCCAGATTTTGGTTCTTTTCAAAATTAAGAAAATTTTATTATGCATATAAGAGGAATCCTTGGATCTTACCAATAAAATTCTTTGTTTTGCAGCTTTATGGACAAGATGAATTAGAGTTAGAAACGGAAGAATACGTGAGTTCAGTAGATGTAGATCTTAAATCTCCCTCATACTATTCTAACGGATCAGATTATAAATACAGGACCGATCTAAAGGGAGAACGGGATTTCTTACTATCAAAATATTTGGGTTTTTATTTGCACTGTGATATTTCCGACGAAGAAATAGGAATGGAGAATATCAACTTCCTTTGTCTCCTGCTTAGAATGAAAAATTTTCAAAAAATTGTAATAATGTCGATTAAAAAGCTAGAGCTAGATATAGAAATGCTGGTTGATTCAATTACGAAGGATTTTAGTTATACAGAATGTAGGGACACGAAGGACTTGAAGGAAAGGCTAATCTTTTTTATTGAACCTATTCGCCTGTCTACAAAAAACCATGAACAATCTCTTATATATCAAACCATAAGACTACCGTTGATTCATAAGAGTAAGAGGCGAAAAAGTTGGAGTTGGAAAAAAAGTCGTGTTGATCAAAAGATAACAAAAAATAAAGATAAAAATCTTTATGATTTGTTTGTTCCTGAAAATCTTTTGTCCAGTAGACGCCGTAGAGAATTGAGAATTCTAACTTGTTTCAATCCTAGGAATACAAATACTGTGCATAGAAAAACAATAAATGACAATGAGAATAAAATAAAAAATGTTTCGCAAGTTTTGGCTAAAAATAAAGATCTTGATAGCGAAACAAAAAAACTAATGAATTTTAAATTATTTCTTTGGCCAAATTATCGATTAGAAGATTTAGCTTGTATAAACCGCTATTGGTTTAATACCCATAATGGAAGCCGTTTCAGTATATTAAGGATACATATGTATCCTCGATTGAAAGATTAATTTAAAATCTACATTTATCTTCTATTTATCATTATCATAATATTTATAATATTTATGTGAATATATATATATATAAATAAATAAAAATATTTATTTATATATATATATATAAATAAATATTTTTATTTATTTAAATAAAAAAAAAAATAAATGCGCACGCGCATTGTGGGATTGATACGAATTCAATGATGTATCCATTAGTATAGAAATAGAAATAAATAGAAAAATGAATCAAAAAAATGGTCTTATTTTTATTTGAAATAGACAAGACAATAGAATTTTTTATTTCTTGAATTAATAAATATAGTATTTATTTTTTTATCTATTTGAATTACATTCCTTAATAATATAATAATATAATTGATTTGAAAAAAAAAAAAAAATTAAGAATTGTTAAGTAAATTAAGATAATTTGATATACAAAATTAAAAATAAGTGTCATTACTATTACTGATCAATAAAAATATCTACCAAAAACGAGGGGGAGAGAAAAGCTTTCATTTCATTTTATGATAAAAAATTCATTTATACCTGTTATTTCACAAAAAAAAAAAGAAGAAGAAAACCCCGGATCAGTTGAATTTCAAGTATTCAATTTCCATAATAAGATACTAAGACTTACTTCACATTTGGAATTACACCCAAAAGACTATTTATCTCAAAGGGGTTTACATATAATTCTAGGAAAACGGCAACGACTACTGTCTTATTTGTCAAAAAAAAATAAAATACGTTATAAAAAATTAATAAATCAGTTGGGTATTCGGGATTCACAAATTCGTTAATTTCAAGAATCATTTTCAATTATTCGATTTATTAGATCCTGAATTTTGATGAACTTTTTTTTTAACGATTCATGGAAGAATGAATCGAGGAAAAACCTATGAATGTGCCAGCTACAAGAAAAGACCTCATGATAGTCAATATGGGGCCTCAACACCCATCAATGCATGGTGTTCTTCGACTTATTGTTACTCTGGATGGTGAAGATGTTATTGATTGTGAACCAATATTGGGTTATTTACACAGAGGTATGGAAAAAATTGCGGAAAATCGAACAATTATACAATATCTGCCTTATGTAACACGTTGGGATTATTTAGCTACTATGTTCACAGAAGCAATAACCGTAAATGGACCGGAACAATTGGGAAATATTCAAGTACCTAAAAGAGCCAGCTATATACGAGTAATTATGTTGGAATTAAGTCGTATAGCTTCTCATCTACTATGGCTGGGACCTTTTATGGCAGATATTGGTGCACAAACCCCCTTTTTCTATATTTTTAGAGAAAGAGAATTAATATATGATCTATTTGAAGCTGCGACAGGTATGAGAATGATGCATAATTATTTTCGTATTGGAGGAGTAGCGGCTGATCTACCTTATGGTTGGATAGATAAATGTTTTGATTTCTGCAATTATTTTTTAACAAGGGTTATTGAATATCAAAAACTGATTACGCGAAATCCAATTTTTTTAGAACGAGTTGAAGGCGTAGGTGTTGTTGGTAGAGAGGAAGTTATAAATTGGGGGTTATCAGGACCGATGCTTCGGGCTTCCGGAATACAATGGGATCTACGTAAAGTCGATAATTATGAGTGTTACGAGGAATTTGATTGGGAAGTTCAATGGCAAAAAGAAGGAGATTCATTAGCTCGTTATTTAGTTCGAATTGGTGAAATGATGGAATCCATTAAAATTATTCAACAGGCTTTGGAAGGAATTCCAGGTGGGCCATATGAAAATTTAGAAATTCGCTCCTTTGATAGAGAAAAGGAGCCAGAATGGAATGATTTTGAATATCGATTCATTGGTAAAAAATCGTCTCCGACTTTTGAATTGCCGAAACAAGAACTTTATGTGAGAGTTGAGGCCCCCAAGGGGGAATTAGGAATTTTTCTAATAGGAGATCAGAATGGTTTTCCTTGGAGATGGAAAATTCGTCCACCTGGTTTTATCAATTTGCAAATTCTTCCTCAATTAGTTAAAAGAATGAAATTGGCTGATATTATGACAATACTAGGTAGCATAGATATCATTATGGGAGAAGTTGATCGTTGAAATGATAATTGATACAACGGAAGTCCAAGATATAAATTCTTTTTCCGGATTGGAATCTTTCAAAGAGGTCTATGGAATTCTATGGATACTTGTACCTATTTTGATTCTTGTATTGGGAATCACAATAAGTGTACTAGCAATTGTATGGTTAGAAAGAGAGATATCTGCAGGGATACAACAGCGTATTGGACCCGAATACGCTGGTCCTTTTGGAATTCTTCAAGCTCTAGCAGACGGAACAAAACTACTATTCAAAGAGAATCTTATTCCATCTAGGGGAGATATTCGTTTATTCAGTATCGGACCATCCATATCAGTGATATCAATTCTAATAAGTTATTCAGTAATTCCCTTTGGCTATAACTTTGTTTTATCTGATTTCAATATCGGTGTTTTTTTATGGATTGCTATTTCGAGTATTGCCCCCATTGGACTTCTTATGTCAGGATATGGGTCAAATAATAAATATTCCTTTTTGGGTGGTCTACGAGCTGCTGCTCAATCGATTAGTTATGAAATACCATTAACTCTATGTGTCTTATCAATATCTCTACGTGCGATTCGTTGAAACCCAAAAAGCTATTCGATGCTATTGCTATGCTCCTCTCTTTATAGTACTATATAAGAAAGGGGTCGAATAAATTAAATAGAAACCTTCATTATCTTAATTTGATTTTTCACAATTCGGATTGAAGAACTAAATTAGATAGTTATATGAGTGAAATAAAACAGCTTACATTGAATAAAATTTCAGAATACTCTATTACTTATAGTTAACAGATAGTATGATGATTTTAAATGGCAGTAAAAATATTGAGTCTCATTTTCTATGTATAAGAATGAAGTCAAATAAAATAAATTATAAAGAGAAGAGGACATTTAACCCAAGATTGGATAATATTTTTCATCCTGTTTTGAAGCGGGCTCAAAAGACCAACCTTATTGAGTTTTAGTTATCATTTGTATGAATTATCATTTGTATGATCATAGATGTATTAAATTAAAATAAAATTAATAAGGGGTTAATAAAAAAAGGAGTGGATGGTTAGAAACACCAAGATACACAAAGGATTAGTAACACAGATTTTGTAAATTATCCAAAAGACAATTTACGCATAATAGAAAAAGAATACTAATTGGGGCTTTAAGTTGGTAGAAAAAATCAAGCAGTACTCCCCATAACTCCGATCCAGAGTATGCTTCCATCCACTGATTAAATAAATTACTATCAGGAACGAAAAAATCCTTTAAAATTTTTTAAGTCCCTTTTTCATAGCACAAAAAAGAAGAATAGGAACGAAAAAAGAAGAAGAAATCATAAACGAAAAGCAGATGTATTTTTTGTTTATGATTTCTTATATCCATATTCATGGAGATCAAATTCACATGATAATTAAGAAACGAATGTGTAATTCTTTTTCGTAATTCAAAATGCGGAGGGTTATGGAGAATTCTAAAAGAGTATTTTATTGAAGAATTCAGTTATTACTCAACAAATTCAAATTTCTATTTTTAAGGGATGAGATCAATTCAGAAGTGCCTTATTGTATCTTTTATTAAAATGGATTTATCTTTCTTATTTAGTTATTTCTAGAACAGACAGAATTGAATTGGTCTAATTCAGAACCGTTGGATAGATTTAAATCTTCTATATCTTATGGATATATCACGAGATAAATAATCGTCCCGGTCCTTAGATTTACTTAAGGCTTTCCAGGAGCCGTATGAGGTGAAAATCTCATGTACGGTTCTGTAATAGAGATGGGAACAGTAATGTTATCACCGACTAGGATTATCTAACAGTTTAAGTACAGTTGATATAGTTGATGCGCAATCAAAATACGGTTTTTGGGGATGGAATTTGTGGCGTCAACCTATTGGTTTCATTGTTTTTCTAATTTCTTCACTAGCAGAATGTGAAAGATTACCTTTTGATTTACCAGAAGCAGAAGAAGAATTAGTAGCGGGTTATCAAACAGAATATTCGGGTATTCGATTTGGTTTATTTTACGTTGCTTCCTATTTAAACCTTTTAATTTCTTCATTATTTGTAACAGTTCTTTACTTGGGCGGTTCAAATATCTCTATTCCGTACATATTCGTTTCTGAGTTTTTTGAAATCAATAAAACATATGGAGTTTTTGGAACTACAATTGATCTCTTTATTACATTAGCTAAAACTTATTTTTTCTTATTCGTTTCTATCATAACAAGATGGTCTTTGCCTAGGCTAAGAATGGATCAATTATTAAATCTTGGATGGAAATTTCTTTTACCTATTTCTCTCGGTAATCTATTATTAACAACTTCGTCTCAATTGTTTTCACTGTAAAAGATTTATTTTCTATATTCATAGCTTTGTCTCAAATACTCAAATAAGAGAAAGAAATAAAACAAAAATATTCATAGATATTTACGATATGTTCCTTATGGTAACTGGGTTCATGAATTATGGTCAACAAACAGTCCGAGCTGCAAGGTACATTGGTCAAAGTTTCATGATTATCTTATCTCACGCAAATCGTTTACCTGTAACTATTCAATATCCTTATGAAAAATTAATCACATCGGAACGTTTCCGCGGTCGAATCCATTTTGAATTTGATAAATGCATTGCTTGTGAAGTATGTGTTCGTGTATGTCCTATAGATTTACCCGTTGTTGATTGGAAACTGGAAACTGATATTCGAAAGAAACGATTGCTAAATTACAGTATTGATTTCGGAATCTGTATTTTTTGTGGTAACTGTATTGAGTATTGCCCAACAAATTGTTTATCAATGACTGAAGAATATGAACTTTCAACTTATGATCGTCACGAATTGAACTATAATCAAATTGCTTTGGGCCGCTTACCAATGTCAGTAATTGATGATTATACAATTCGAACAATTCAAATAAAAAAAGATAATTTTTTATAATTAAAAATTATTTTTATTCTTATATTTTATTCTTATAAAATAAATAAAAATAAAATAAATAAAAAAGAAAATCAGATATAGTAATGATAATCTATATATCTATATATTATATAGAATATATAAGAGATATTTATATAGAATATATAAATATATAAGAGAATAATCAAAATATAAATAAAAAAAATGAAAATTACTAATTTATGTTATATCTACTTTTATATTTTTGTTTTAATATAGTTTCAAACTACTCTTTAGTATAAAGACTGGAATGACATTGATTATCTAACTGTAACTATATATCAATCAATTCAAACTCCTTAGTATTTTTTTTCAATGCAAAAAAAAAATTAAGTATATAAAAATGCTTTTCCTGGTCATATCAATACGGTCATGAAATTTCGATTTCTTTGTCTTTTTTTTACATATAATGGATTTGCCTGAAACGCTACACGATTTTCTTTTAGTCTTTCTGGGATCGGGTATTATATTAGGAAGTCTAGGAGTAGTATTACTTACCAACCCTATTTTTTCTGCTTTTTCGTTGGGACTGGTTCTTGTTTGTATATCCTTATTATATATTTTATCAAACTCCCATTTTGTAGCTGCATCACAGCTACTTATTTACGTGGGAGCTATTAACATTTTAATCATATTTGCTGTGATGTTCATGAATAGTTCCGAATATTACCAAGATTTTAATCTTTGGACTGTTGGGGATGGAATTACTTTGATAGTTTGTACAAGTATTTTTGTTTCACTAATAACTATTATTCCAGATACTTCATGGTACGGAATTATTTGGACTACAAGACCAAATCAGATTATTGAGCAAGATTTGATAAGTACTAGTCAACAAATTGGAATTCATTTATCAACCGATTTTTTTCTTCCATTTGAACTAATTTCAATAATTCTTTTAGTTGCTTTGATAGGTGCAATTGTCGTAGCTCGCCAGTAAGAAATCTTTATAGAATTAGTAATATAAATCAAGATTTTATTTTTTTTTTTTTTCAATTCTATGTTATGTATAAACTCTTTTTTTTTATTGCCGATATATTCTTTTGTTCCAGACTTGGTATATTCTTTAGTCAATTGAATATGTTGAATTGTTGTTCATATTGAAATGAATCAAAATTAATCAATAAGGAGTTGGTCAATGATGCTCGAACATGTACTTGTTTTGAGTGCCTATTTATTTTCTATTGGTATCTATGGATTGATCACGAGCCGAAATATGGTTAGAGCCCTTATGTGTCTTGAACTTATACTGAATGCAGTTAATATAAATCTCGTAACTTTTTCTGATTTTTTTGATAATCGCCAATTAAAAGGAAATATTTTTTCAATTTTTGTTATAGCTATTGCAGCCGCTGAAGCAGCTATCGGACTAGCTATTGTTTCTGCAATTGCTCGTAACAGAAAATCAACCCGTATCAATCAATCGAATTTGTTGAATAAATAGCATTAATTAATCATAATTAATAAAAAAAATTCAATTCAAATAGTGAGTGTAATATTTATCAATTCAAATTAATATGTATTCTACACAACTTATGATCATGTTTGCATTGCCTAAATCATAAGAAATCAAAGTATCCTGGTCCTCTTCTATTCCTTCTTCTAAATTTATCTAGACATCTTTTTTGATTAACAATATTATAACAAATCATTGATTCATCTGGTATATAAATATATGATTCATTTACGAGTTTACTAGATCGATAATTTTCATTTTTTATGTTCAAAAATTACTATAGATACAATGTCACATTCAGTAAAGATTTATGATACATGTATAGGATGTACTCAATGTGTCCGAGCTTGTCCCACAGATGTATTAGAAATGATACCTTGGGATGGATGTAAAGCTAAGCAAATCGCTTCTGCCCCAAGAACAGAGGACTGTGTTGGTTGTAAGAGGTGTGAGTCCGCTTGTCCGACGGATTTCTTAAGTGTTCGAGTTTATTTAGGGCCTGAAACAACTCGAAGTATGGGTCTAGCTTATTGATACGTTTCAAAAAACACCACACGAATACGTTTTTTTTTTTACTGGCAAAAACCCGTGCTCAAAAAAATATTTTGTATTTTTTTTGAGCACGGGCTTTTCTGGCCCAAGTGTATCTTATTTTTATGACGAATTATTTTCCTTGGTTAACAATAGTTGTAGTTTTCCCAATAGCCGCAGGTTCCTTAATTTTCTTATTCCCTCATAGGGGAAATAAGGTAATTAGGTGGTATAGCATTTGTATATGCTTAATCGATCTCCTTCTAACAACCTATGCTTTTTGTTATCATTTCCAATTGGATGATCCACTAATTCAACTGACGGAGAATTATAAATGGATCAATTTTTTTGATTTTTACTGGAGATTGGGAATAGATGGACTCTCTATAGGACCTATTTTACTGACGGGATTTATAACTACTTTAGCCACTTTAGCGGCTCAGCCGGTTACTCGAGAATACCAATTATTCTATTTCCTGATGTTAGCAATGTATAGCGGTCAAATCGGACCATTTTCTTCTCGAGACATTTTACTTTTTTTCATCATGTGGGAATTGGAATTAATTCCCGTTTATCTACTTTTAGCCATGTGGGGGGGAAAGAAACGTTTGTATTCAGCTACAAAGTTTATTTTGTACACTGCAGGAGGTTCTGTTTTTTTATTAATGGGAATTCTGGGTATCGGTTTATATGGTTCTAATGAACCAACATTAAATTTTGAAACATTAACTAATCAATCGTATCCCGTGGCGCTAGAAATAATATTATATACGGCATTTCTTATTGCTTTTGCTGTCAAATCGCCGATTATACCCTTACATACATGGTTACCAGATACCCACGGAGAGGCACATTACAGCACTTGTATGCTTTTAGCCGGAATCTTATTAAAAATGGGAGCATATGGGTTGGTTCGAATTAATATGGAATTATTTTCCCACGCTCATTCAATATTTTGCCCCTGGTTAATGATATTAGGTTCTATTCAAATAATCTATGCCGCTTCAACATCTTTTGGTCAACGTAATTTAAAAAAAAGAATAGCTTATTCTTCGGTATCTCATATGGGTTTCATAATTCTAGGAATTGGTTCTATAAGTGATACTGGACTCAACGGGGCCATTTTACAAATAATATCTCATGGATTTATTGGCGCTGCGCTTTTTTTCTTGGCAGGAACTAGTTATGATAGACTACGTCTTCTTTATCTTGACGAAATGGGCGGAATGGCTATCCCAATGCCAAAAATATTCACGATTTTCACTATCTTATCGATGGCTTCTCTTGCATTGCCGGGCATGAGCGGTTTTGTTGCCGAATTGATAGTTTTTTTTGGAATAATTACTAGTCAAAAATATCTTTTCATGATGAAAATACTAATTACTTTTGTAACCGCAATTGGAATGATATTAACTCCTATTTATTTATTATCTATCTTACGGCAGATGTTCTATGGATACAAGTTTTTTAATACACCAAACTCTTTTTTTTTTGATTCTGGGCCGAGAGAATTATTTATTTCGATTTCTATCCTTATACCCGTAATAGGTATTGGTATTTATCCGGATTTCATTTTTTCATTCTCGGTTGACAAGGTTGAAGCTATTCTAGCTAATTTTTGATAGAGCATTTTCATGAATAAATGAATCAAAAAGAGAAAAAAACCTTATGAAAAAGAATATTTTTCTGTTAGATTCACTTAAAAAAATTGAAATTATAATCCAATATGTTTGTTGTTTGTGAGAACCCCTTGAATCATTACATTACTTGATTGAAAGGGTTCTCCACGATTTATGGAAAGTATATATTTATATGCTTTCCATATTTTTATTTCTCAGGTTCTTTACTCATTGAAATTTAATTAGATGTAAATGAACCATAACTATGTAGTCCTATTCCTAATAGATTGATCCCCAAATAACATATCCAAATTATAAGAAATCCGATAGAGGCCACTATTGAAGAATTTACACCTTCAAATTTTTTATTTTTTCTAGTATGTAAATAAATCGCGAATATGGTCCAAGTAATAAAGGCCCAAGTTTCCTTTGGATCCCAATTCCAATAGGACCCCCATGCCTCGTTAGCCCATACTGCCCCTGAAAGAATACCTATCGTTAAAAACAGAAAACCCAGACTAATAATACGATAACCCCAACGATCCAATTGTTGAATAAATTGAGACCTATAATAATTTCGAGAAGAAGAAAAAGATGTTTTTCGTAAAACATTGTTTCTTTCATTCATATTCATGTATTTTATTTCGACAAAATCAACGGATTTATTTAAAAAATCCAAATTCTTGGTAAAAGCAAGAATTTGGATGGCTTCTTGAAACGTAATGACTAAAATAGCTACTGATAATAATGATCCACATAAAAGAGCTGCATAGCCCAATATCATCATACTTACGTGCATCATTAGCCAATGGGATTGTAGAGCGGGTACTAATATTACAGATTGATGCATTTTGGTTAAAAGACCCGAAGTCGCAAAGCCTTGGGTAAAAATAACACTTGGTGCGATTATTGTACTTAAAAGGTTTTTCTCCTTTTTAAAACACGGAACCATATGAAAAATGGAAAAACCCCATGAAAGAAAGATTAGTGATTCATATAAATCACTAAATGGTAAATGGCCCGAAAAAAACCAACGAGTAATTAACAATCCCGTTACGCAGAAAAAAGTTATTATCATGGCTTTTTTGGACAAATCATATAATCCTACGATTTCATTGACTAATAAGGTTATCAAATGAATTGAAATAACAATTGATATGACGGAAAACGATATATGAGTTAATATATGCTCTAAAGTTGAAAATATCATATCTATAATGAAAATAAATATCTATAATGAAAATAAAAAAGGTATGAATACTAGGAATAGAAATAGGGAATTGAATTCATTATAGGACTTCTTCTTTTCAAATTTTAAAAATATAGGATAGGATGCCATGCCGCTACTCGGACTCGAACCGAGATGCTCTAGCACTGCTTCCTAAGAGCAGCGTGTCTACCAATTTCACCATAGCGGCTTACTCGAAATCATAATAACCAACTCTTTAGTCAATCGTCGAGATTGAAAGAATCGCTTAAAGTGCACTATTTATTTAGTACATTTCTTTACTAAACATTTAGTATAAATTGATAATAAGAAGTAAATTTAAAATTTGTATTTATTCGAATATCAAAAATATGAAAAAAAAATAATAGAACATTTTGATTTCTATATGAATTTCTATTATTATTTTTTTTTTTCATTTCCAGTGTTCGTTTTCAAATTTAACACTACATTCAAAAAAATGAAAAAATTAGATTCTATATATTTAGAATATATTATATATAATTATATATATATAATATATTCTAAATATATGTTCCATATTCTATACTAGTATTACTATAAAATGAGTATTAAAGAATACTCTTTGAATCGAGCTAATTTATATTATTCCAATCCAACATTTTTATTTGTTACAAAAAAAACTTTTTGATTTACCTGTAAAAATGGATTGAGCTAATGAAAAGGCTTTCAATGCTGTCCAATATCCCTTTTTTTTCCAAAAATTTTTACGAATATTTTTTTTTGATATAGAAGTGCGCTTTTTTGGAACTGCCATACAATTCGGATAGTTTTTTTATTACTATAGTTCGATGTGAAAGACATTTGTTCTGTAAATGAAAACGAATTATTCTGTAATTAGCCGTATGTCTTATTTATCTTATTTATCTTACATTCCCTCTTTCTTTTTTTATATCTTTTTTTATATCTAAAGTAAAAACATTGAATATTATAAACCTTTTCCAAATATTTCATAGATAATAGATCTATATCTATGGATCTCTTTTTATTGTAATGTAAAAGAATCAATTAGTTCAAAAAGATTTATATTGTTTTTATAATTTATATCAAAATAAACAAATGGTCTTCGTTTTGGTGTAATGATTTATCCCCACCCTCACTTTATAGATCAAAATTTTGATTTTATTTATTATTATTTTTTATTGTTATTTAATTTCATTATTAATATTTATATTATTTATTAATAGTCATTTTTCTTAATATATATAAAAATGACTAACATAGTTATTTATATTACTTATAATTAATATTACTTATTACTTAAAATTAATTAATATTACTTAAAATAATAAGATTTTTTTTTTTATTTTCACTAGGAATTTGGTTTTTGGCCGATTTTGACTTTGTACTTTCCAATATTGGAACGATTGTGCAAAGATTCAGAACAATTAAGAATATAAAATTCTATTTATTTATCCACTTTTTATTAACCGAACCCCTTTACAAAAGAGATAAAACAAATGAATAAGAAACAAAATTCATCAAGAATCAAAATATTTTTTATTCTTTATTTTTTTTTGTATGGAATATATACATCAATATTCATGGATCATACCTTTCATCCCACTTCCAGTTCCTATTTTAATAGGGGTAGGACTTCTACTTTTTCCTACGGCAACAAAAAATATTCGCCGTATGTGGGCTTTTCCTAGTATTTTATTGTTAACGATAGTTATGATTTTTTCGATCGATCTATCTATTCATCAAATCGAGAATAGTTCTATCTATCAATATGTATGGTCTTGGACTATAAATAATGATCTTTCTTTAGAGTTTGGCTACTTGATTGATTCACTTACTTCTATAATGTCAATATTAATCACTACTGTTGGGATTCTGGTTCTAATTTATAGTGATAGTTACATGTCTCATGATCAAGGCTATTTGAGATTTTTTACTTATCTGAGTTTTTTTAATACTTCAATGTTAGGGTTAGTTACTAGTTCAAATTTGATACAAGTTTATATTTTTTGGGAATTGGTTGGAATGTGTTCTTATCTATTAATAGGTTTTTGGTTCACACGTCCTATTGCCGCAAATGCTTGTCAAAAAGCGTTTGTAACTAATCGTGTGGGGGATTTTGGTTTATTATTAGGAATTTTAGGTTTTTATTGGATAACGGGTAGTTTGGAATTTCGGGATTTATTTCAAATATTCAACAACTTAATTTATAAGAATGAGGTGAATCTTTTTTTTGTTACTTTGTGCGCCCTCTTGTTATTTTGCGGATCAGTTGCGAAATCTGCCCAATTCCCTCTTCATGTATGGTTACCAGATGCTATGGAAGGTCCTACTCCTATTTCCGCTCTTATCCATGCTGCTACTATGGTAGCAGCAGGAATTTTTCTTGTAGCTCGACTTCTTCCTCTTTTCATAGTTATACCCCCCGTAATGAGTGTAATAGCTTTGATAGGTATAATAACAGTAGTATTAGGAGCTACTTTAGCTATTGCTCAAAAAGATATTAAGAAAAATTTGGCCTATTCTACAATGTCTCAATTGGGTTATATGATGTTAGCTTTAGGTATGGGCTCTTATCGAGCCGCTTTATTTCATTTGATTACTCATGCTTATTCAAAAGCATTGTTATTTTTAGGATCTGGATCCATTATTCATTCAATGGAAGCTATTGTTGGATATTCTCCAGATAAAAGTCAAAATATGGTTCTTATGGGCGGTTTAACAAAACATGCCCCAATTACAAAAACCGCTTTTTTAATAGGTACACTTTCTCTTTGTGGTATTCCACCTTTTGCTTGTTTTTGGTCCAAGGATGAGATTCTAAATGATAGTTGGTTGTATTCACCAATTTTCGCAATAATAGCTTGTTCCACAGCAGGATTAACTGCATTTTATATGTTTCGAATCTATTTACTTGTTTTTGAAGGATATTTAAACGTTCATTTTCAAAATTTCAATGGAAAGAAAAATAGTTCTTTCTATTCAATATCTTTATGGGGCAAAGAAGAAAAAAAAAAATTAAAAAACAAAATTCATTTATTAGCTTTATTAACAACTAATAATAATGAAAGGACTTCTTTTTTTCGGAAGAGGATATATTCACATCGAATTAATCGAAATGTCAAAAGCATAAGACGTCTTTTTCTTGATAGTACCTATTTTGGTACTAAAAACATTCCGTTTTTTTATCCTCATGAATCAGACAATACTATGCTATTTTCTATGCTTGTATTAGTACTATTTACTTTCTTCGTCGGGTCCATAGGAATTTCTTTCAGCCAAGAACCAATAGATTTAGATATTTTATCTAAATTGTTAATTCCGTCTATAGACCTTTTACATCAAAATTCAAAGAATTCTGTAGATTGGTATGAATTTTTTACAAATGCAACTTTTTCGGTGAGTATAGCTTTTTTCGGAATATTTATAGCGTCTTTTTTCTATAAACCAGTTTTTTCATCTTTACAAAATTTGAACTTATTTAATTTATTTCAAAAAAGTGTTCCTAAAAAAATTATTGCTGATAAAATAATCAATGTTATATATGATTGGTCATATAATCGTGGTTATATAGATGCTTTTTTTGAAGTATCTTTAATTGCGAGTGTAAGAAAGGTAGCTAAATTCAATTATTTTTTTGATAGACAAGTAATTGATGGAATTCCAAATGGAATTGGGATTTCCAGTTTTTTTATAGGAGAGGCTATCAAATATGTGGGGGGGGGACGAATTTCTTCGTATATTTTCTTTTTTGTATTAATCTTTTTAGTAATTTGTTATTATATATTTATATAATAAAAAAAATATATTAAAATTAGATAATAATGTACTACTATTCAATCTAAATTGGGATTATCCGCTAAGAATTAAAGCTTCGGGTAGATCAAGAAAACAGTAGTATCAGCTACAACAGGAGTATATTATAAATTATTTTCTGTTTTTCCTTTTTGTTTTAAAAGATTCTATTAGAAATTATTTTGTCTTTTTTATCTAGATTTAATAGATTCA